CTGTGAGTCTTCTTTTCGACTATAAACGCTGGAATCGTCCATTGCGATATATAAAAAATTATCGATTCGAACATGCTGTAAGAAATGAAATGTCACAATATTTTTTTTATACATGTCAAAGTGATGGAAAACAAAGAATTTCTTTTACATATCCATCCAGTTTATCCGCTTTTTTTGAAATGCTACGACAAAAAATGTATTTTTATTTTTTTACAACAAAAAAATTCGTCTGTGATGAACTGGATAAATTCTTCTATGATGAACTGCATAATTATTATTGTTGGATTTATACCAATGAAAAAAAATGGAGGAGCCTAAGGAACGAGTTTAGAGATAGAATTGAAGCCCTAGACAGAGAATCTCCTTATCTGGATGTACTCGAAAAAAAGACTCGAGTATGCAATAATAATAAAACTAAAGAAGAATACTTGCCTAAAATATATGATCCTCTCTTAAACGGATCCTATCGTGGAATAATTAAAAATTTTTTTTTACCTTCAATCCTAAATGAACCTTCAGTCAAAAATTCGATAGAGACAAATTTTATAAATAAACTCAATAAAGTTCATAGTATCCTTCTTTTTAAGGGTAAGGAACTTAATGTTCATAATTTGGAAGAGTTGTACCAGAAATTGGAAGGGAAAATAGCTACATTGGAAGAGAAATTGGACCAGAAATTGGAAGAGAAATTGGGACAAAAAATATATACATTGGATAAAAAATCATTAGCAAGAGAATTGAGTCTTTTAATCGATGAATTTGCTGAAGAATCAACATCAAATTTGAAAGGAATTTCTTTATTTCCGGAACAAAGACGAATTGATTCAGAAGATCCAGAAAAAGTTTTAAAATTTTTAATCGAAAGAGTCATAATTGATCCCATCATTCAAACAATATGCGATACAGCCATAATTCCTCCCATGGAAAAAACAACTCGAAAAAAATCGATTGGAATAAATAAAAAAGTCCCCCAATGGTCATACAAATTATTCAGAGAGGTAGAACAACTCGGAAAAACTGCAACAACGGAAGAGGGGGAAGAGTGGGTAGTAGATCATCAAATTCGCTCGAGGAAGGCGAAACGTATAGTTCTTTTTACGCAGGGTCCGGAGGAGGCAGAGAATGCCGACAAAACTAGGACGAAGCCTGATGAAATAGAAGAAGTGTATATGATAGATTATCCCTATGCAGCGGATTTTCGTCGAGACATAATCACAGGTTCTATGCGTGTTCAAAGACGTAAAACCCTTACGGGGAAAATGTTTCCCTTATATCCGTATTCCCCACTTTTTTTCGACAGAGTAGGATTTTCTTGGGATGTTCTTTTCGAACCATTCATATTATCAGTAATTGAGATTTCCGACCTAATACAAGACATTTTTAGAAAGGGTATAAAAGGAAGCGTAGCAAAAAGAATAAAGAAGTTGAAAAAACAAAAAAAAATGTACATGGAGGAAAACAAAAGCTACGAAGAAATTCAAAAAGAAGTCAATGAAATGGAAAAGGGGCGGGACGGGCAGACGGAAATGGAACGAATAGAAAGGACACGAGACAGAATATCAGACCTCTATGATATCCTTATTTATGCTCATGGAATAAGAGCTTTAATTTTACTAATTCAGTCGAGGCTTAGACAATCTATTGTATTACCTTCGTTGATACTAGCTAAAAATATTGTCCGTTTCTTATTACGCCAAGAGTCCGAGTGGGAGCAGGATATAAGGGAGATAAATAGAGAAGTGTATGTTATATGCACCTATAATGGTATGCCAGTACTAGAACCAAGAAGAAACGGAATTTTTCCTACAAAATGGGCCACAGAGGGTATACAAATAATGATACGATTTCCTTTCCGCCTGAAACCTCGGCACCGATCTAAGATACGACCTTCTCGTAGGGATCCAAATACAAAGCAGGAAAGTCCTGCTGCTTTTTTAACGATTTGGGGACTGGAAACTGACCGTCCTTTTGGTTCTCCTCTCGTAGGACTTGGTATTTTGTTTTGTTATTATTTTGGACCCCTTTTGAAAAAACTCCAAAAAGCAATTAGAAAGTGGAGTTTTCGAGGTCTAAAAAGTTTCAAAGAAAGAACAAAATTCTTGTTTCTAAAGGTCCAAAAAGAACCCAAAAAATTGAGAGAGGATTCGAGTGAAATAAAAAAAGATTCTATAATCAATCATCAGATGATTCATGAATCATCCATTCAAACCCGATCTATGGATTGGACAAATTATTCACTGACAGAAAAAAAAATGAAAGATCTGACTGATAGAACAAGCACAATCAGAAATAAAATAGAAAGAATTACAAAAGACAAGAAAAATGGATTTCGAACTCTAAAGAGAAATATTAGTCCTAACAAAACAAGTTATGGTGCTCAAAAATTAGCATCACTAAAAAATATTTTTCAGATATTAAAAAGAAGAAATGCTCGATTAATCCGTAAATCACATTATTTTTTAAAATGGATCGTGGAAAGGATATACACGGATATCCTTCTAGAGAGCTTTCCATATATCATTAATCGTCTTACTAATAGTCTTTATAGGCCCATGATCATTATAAAACTTTTTCGTAAATTCAAAAAAAAAAAAAATTTTGATACAAAAGAGAAAAAGATAATTGAGCGTATTTCAACTATACAAAAAAAACTTTCACCTTCTCGTATTCGTCATAAGATTCAGACGAAGTCGGGGGTTTCTTTTAAATTATCCCTCGTGTCACAGGCCTATGTATTTTACAAATTATCACAAACCCAGGTTATTAACTTGTATAAGTTAAGATCTGTCCTTCAATATGACGGAGCATCTTTATTTCTGAAGAATGAAATAAAAGATTATTTTCGAAGACAAGGAATAATTTCTTCCGAATTAAAGCATAAGAACCTTCAGAATTCTGGAATGAATCAATGGAAAAATTGGTTAAAGAGTCATTATCCATACGATTTATCTGAGCTAAAATGGTCTAAATTAGTACCGCAAAAATGGCGAAATATAGTCAATCAACATTGGAGGGTTGAAAATCAAAATTTAATCAAACGGGATTCAGATGAATCTGAAAGAGAGGAAAAGGTTTCGTTATTTCTAAATAAAAACGATCATTTTCGAAAAATGTATAGATATGATCTTTTAGCATATCAATCGATTTATTATGAAGATAAGACGGACTCATATAATTACAACATACATAAATCGAAATTAGTTGATATGGGGGCGAGTATCCCTATTACTAATTTTATAAGAAAAGATTATTTTATGTATATAAAAAATCCAGATAGAAAATATTTTGATACGAAAGGTCTTTTTTATCTCAAAATTAATAAATATAAAGAAATCAACCCATCCAATCAAAAGGGTTTCTTTTCTTTTTTTGATTGGATGGGAATGAATGAAGAAAGACTCAATCGTCCTGTATCGAAGCCGATACCTTGGTTATTCCCACAATTTGAGTTATTTTTTCATGTCTATAAAATGAAACCGGGGTTTATACCAATTCATTCACTTATTTTTCATTTTAATGAAGATGTTAGTCAAAAGAAAAATCTCACTAAAAAAAAAGGGGGGGATCTTATACGATCAAATGAAAAAGAAAAAAAAACCATAGGTCAAAGAGATCTCACATCAGATGCCCAAAACCGAGGGAACCCTGAATCTGTTCTCTCAAACCAACAAAAATATATGGAAGAACTTTATACGAAATCAGATATGAAAATGGGTAGAACGAAAAAGAAATCCAAAAGCATTTGGACTTGGGAAATAGACTTAAATGCGTTCATGAAAGGATCTTTTGCTTTGCAATTGAAATGGCTGCTGAGTCCTTTGACTTTGGAATTATTCGATTATGCGATGTCCGTACTTGAATGGGAAAAGGAAAGCAGAATGACAACAAAGTTTGGTTTCGGCTTTATTAAGAAGGAGGAGTTAACTCTGGATCCAATGCTAATCCGGGATTTGAATCTTTCAAAAATCCTAAAAGAGGGAATATTTATTATCGAACCCGTTCGTATACCTGTAAAACATAATGTAGAATTTATTATGTATCAAACCATAAGGATTTCTTTGGTTCATGAGATTAAACAAAAAAATAATCAAAGAAGATACAGAGAAAATATGGATAAGAATCATTTTGAGGAATCGCTTGCAAGACATCATGATTTTCTTGTTCCTGAAAATATTTTATCGTCTAGACGGCGTAGAGAATTGAGAATTCTAAGTTGTTTCAATTCAAGGAATAGTAATTGTGTGGATAAAAATCCAGTATTTTGCAATGGGAACAAGGTAAAAACCTGTGTTCAATTTTTGGATGAAAGCAAAGATCTTGATAGAGATAAAATGAAATTAATTCAATTCTTTCTTTGGCCCAATTATCGATTAGAAGATTTAGCTTGTATGAATCGCTATTGGTTTGATACTAATAATGGGAGTCGTTTCAGTATGTTAAGGATACGTATGTATCCACGATTGAAAATTGATTGATGATACAATTGTCTTATATACCCCCTACCATATATATATCGGGTGGATAACTAGCTGCGCACATGCCTTGTCTTACATCTTTTTTTGATACATGAATACTAATTCAATGACGTATCAATTAGATCATAAAATGAATCAATAAGGAAATTCGGATTGATTATTGTGTATACCAGATCAAAATACCTCGCATTATTATTACTGATCAGTAAAATTAATATTCGTAAAATAAAAATAGTAAATTAATAAAAAAATTGACGCATAAAATAAATACAAAAAAAGATAAGAAGAAATGCGCGCCCCACCTACATACTTGAAACCTTCTCCTACAAGAAAACTTGTAACACCCAACCCATTTGGAATTCCATCAATTACTCGTCTGTCAAAAAAATGAACTAGTTCGGACAATCCTCTTACACTCCGAATTACATATGTTGTATAAAAAGCATCGATGTAACCACGATGATGGGCCCAATCATATATTAAATTTTTTATTTTGTCTGAAAAACCCCTATTTGGGTGCCTTTTGGCAAAATAATTAATTAAGGCAAAATTTTGTAAGGATGAATAAACGGGTTTATATAAAAAAGACGCTATAACTATTCCCGAATAAGCTATACTAACCGAAAAGGTTGCATTTGTTACAAATTCCGCCCAATCACAATTCTTTGGATTATTCAATTTTGGATGCAAAAGGTTTATAGATGGGGTTAACCATTTGGACAATATATCCAAATCTATGCCTTCTTGGTTGAAAGGAATTCCTATGAGTCCAATGAATAAAGTAAATAAAATCAATACAAGCAGCGGGAATAACATAGTATTGTCTGATTCGTGAGGATATGGCGAAAATTTTTTATTGTCACAATTATAAAAAAAAAGACAGGATCGCATCGTTTTTTTTAGATTTCCGTGTGGATTCTTAGAAACACTTTCGTTATTTTTTTTTTGCAAGAAAGTTAATAAACGAAAATTTTTGTTAATAGGTTTTAATCCCTCTTGGCCCCATAAGGATATTGAATAGAAGGAACTACTTTTTTTTCCATTGTAATTTTGAAACTGAACATTTAAATGACCCTCAAACGTAAGTAAATAGATGCGAAACATATAAAATGCAGTTAATGCTGCTGTAGCCCAGGCTATGCTTGCGAAAATTGGTGAATACAACCAACTATTATTAAGAATTTCATCTTTGGACCAAAAACACGCAAGAGGCGGAATACCAGAAAGAGAAAGTGTACCTAAAAAAAAAGCAGTTTTTGTAATTGGCGCGTGCTTTTTTAACCCCCCCATAAAAACCATATTCTGGCTTTTCTCTGGAGAATACCCAACAATAGCTTCCATAGAATGAATAATAGATCCAGATCCTAAAAACAATAATGCTTTTGAATAAGCATGAGTAATCAAATGAAATAAAGCAGCTTGATAAGACCCCATACCTAGAGCTAACATCATATACCCCAATTGAGACATTGTAGAATAAGCTAAACTTCTCTTAATGTCTTTTTGAGCAAGAGCTAAAGTAGCCCCTAAAAGTACTGTTATTATACCTATTAAAGCGATTAGATTAAGTATGGAGGGGATGACTATCAAAAGAGGAAAAAGTCTAGCGACAAGAAAAATACCCGCTGCTACCATAGTAGCAGCATGTATAAGAGCCGAAATAGGAGTAGGCCCCTCCATAGCATCAGGTAACCATACATGAAGGGGGAATTGCGCGGATTTGGCAACTGCACCAGCAAATAATAAGAAAGTGCATACAGTTCCAATTAACAAATGTATTTCATTATTCGAAATGGAGGTATTGAATATTTCGAACAAATCTCGAAATTCGAAACTGCCCGTTAGCCAATAAAGACCTAAAATGCCTAATAATAAACCAAAATCCCCTACACGATTCGTCACAAACGCTTTTTGACAAGCATTTGCTGCAATAGGTCGTGTAAACCAAAAACCTATTAATAGATACGAGCACATTCCAACTAATTCCCAAAAAATATAAATTTGTAGTAAATTCGAACTTGTAACTAAGCCAAGCATAGAAGTATTGAAAAAACTCAGATAAGCAAAGAATCTTAAATATCCTTGATCATGAGACATATAACTGTCACTATAAATAAGAACTAGAATACCAACAGTAGTGATTAACATTGACATAATAGAAGTAAGCGGATCAACCAAGTAACCGAACTCTAAAGAAAAATCATTATTGATGGTCCAAGACCATACGGATTGGTAGATAGAATTGCTATTTATTTGTTGAATAGACAAGTTAATTGAAAAAAGCATAACTAGACTCAATAACGAAATACTAGGAAAAGCCCATATACGACGAAGATTTGTTGTTGTTGTCGGAAAAAGAAGAAGTCCCGCTCCGATTAACAAAGGAACTGTAAGTGGAATAAAAGGTATGATCCATGCATATTGGTAAATATGTTCCATAAAAAATAAAAGTTGATTTTCGATTCACCGGCTATTACCTCTTTTAAAAAATTTTTTAAAAGGTCAATAAAACGAATTAAGATATGCAATACAATAATAGAATTTTCTTTCTATTCGAAATCGAAACTCTTAGACTAAGCATTTTCTTACTATTGAACTCAAGAAATTCGAATTGGTCAAATGAAAAATAGTTAGTAGTGAAACTCAATACTTCTAAATCCTTAGTTATTAAATAAACTATTGAAATTTCTTTCTTTTTGTTTATTTAGAATTAGAATTATTCTCTTTAAGTTATTAGTTCTCTGTAAAACTATTTTCTTGATTATCTTCTATTCCAATAAAGCAGATTTCGCTTTTTTAACGATAGCCAAGACTTTACTTTCGATTTTACATAACATAAAAAGAATAAATGTTAAAAACATATAAAATAATGTCTACTTTAACTAAATAACTAGTCTCATTTTTTTGTATTTTAACTTAAAAAAAGTTAAACAAAAAAAATGCCATATCCATATATATTTTTAAAAGAATCAAGTTTTCCATTAGTTAATCAGGTTAAGAGCAGCTTAACTCTTCTAAATTTTGAATTTTTACCCCTCGACGTGTTTATTACGTGACATGTAAATAAAATACGTGACATGTAAATAAAATTTTCAATACAATAACAATACAAAAATAGAAATATATAAGTTTAAAGTTAGCTTCTTGATTTTATTTTTGACGATACACTGTATTCAATACATAGAAATTTCAATAACAAAAAGATAAGAAAACTGAGAGTCTCTCTTCTCTCATAATCTATAACTAAATAAAAAAATAGGAAAGAAAGATTCCTTTGCTTTGAACAATAGATGTCTTTCACATCCAACTATAACAATGAATATTTCTTTTAAAATGGCAGTTCCAAAAAAGCGTACTTCAATCTCCAAAAAGCTTATTCGTAAAAATTTTTGGAAAAGAAAAGGATATTCGGCAGCATTAAAAGCTTTTTCATTAGCGAAATCTATTTCTACCGGCAATTCAAAAAGTTTTTTTATACGAAAAATAAGTAATAAAATCTTAGAGCAATAGGAATAGATCTGACTCAAAAAAACTTCTACAAAATTTCCTTTAGAATTTATATTCATACAACAGAAAAATCGAAAAAACGCATATAAATTATAAATGTAAATCATAGATAAATATAGAATTAATGCTTTGTATTCATTACTATTTTTTCTCAATATGAAATAGAACTTGCTTCTCTGTTATGATATGTCGAATTGAAATGCGTCTGTCTGTATACTCAAAAATAGTACTAAAAACTAGAAGACTTCCCTACCCTTCTTTTTTTGAGTCTATTTTTTTTATGGGATGGGGATTCTGACTTTCCCCATCAACCGCCGGATCCCAATACCTAATAGAAAATCAAAGGGTTTTTATATCTATGGAAGAGCAAACAAAAAATTTTGAATCAAAAAGGGATCCTTAATAAAGATGTCTCTGAATTGTTATCTATCTCCTTTTTTGAATCGAAATTTAAAATTTTTACGATATGAAATTACTGTAATATTGAATCGGTTTGTTGAAAATTATGATCAACAAAAATACTATTTTTGTTTTGATTGATAAGATAAATCCATTTGGTTATTTCATATATATATATTTTTAAGAAGATAAAAAATAAGAAAAAAATTCATTATTACTCTATTAAGATAAGAAAAAACTTTGAGTTCCCTCTCTGGCTTGAAGGCGGATTTATAGCGTTACAAGAGTTCAATTTCAAAAAAAAAATCGCCATTGAATTAACTCTTTCAATCTCGACGATTAAAGATAAATAGATTATTATGATTTCAAACAAGCCGCTATGGTGAAATTGGTAGACACGCTGCTCTTAGGAAGCAGTGCTAGAGCATCTCGGTTCGAGTCCGAGTAGCGGCACAGCATTTTCGAAATTATAAAAACGAATCGAATAGTTCTAGAATGAATAATAATCATCGCAACGAGCATAATTTCGATTTCATAATTTATAATTGAGGCATTTCTTATCTTTTTTATATTCTTATGATATCTTTTACTTTAGAGCATCTTTTCAATCATATTTCCTTTTCGATCGTTTCCATTGTAATTACAGTTCATTTAATGACTTTAGTAATTAACGAAATAGTAGAACTAGATGAGTCGTTAGAAAAGGGTATGGTACTTACTTTTTCCTGTATAACGGCATTATTAAGTATTCGTTGGATTTATTCGGGGCATTTCCCATTAAGTAATTTATATGAATCATTAATCTTCCTTTCGTGGAATTTTTATATTATTCATATGATTCCTTATTTAAAAAAACATAAAAAAAAATTAAGTGCACTAACCGCGCCCGGTGCTATTTTTACCCAGGGCTTTGCTACTTCGGGCTTTTTAGCTCAAATGAAACAATCCACAATATTAGTACCCGCTCTCCAATCTCAGTGGTTAATGATGCATGTAAGTATGATGATATTGGCCTATGCGGCCCTGTTATGTGGATCATTATTATCAGCAGCCCTTCTAGTCATTACATTTAAAAACAATAGCAGTCCTTTTTTTGTTAAAAGAAAATTTTTATTAAACGAGTCTTTGTTCTTCGGGAAAATTCAATACATGAATAAAGACAACAACATTGTACAAACCCCTTATTTCTTTTCTCTTAGGAATTATTATAGGTCTCAGTTAATTGAACAATTAGATCATTGGAGTTCCCGCGTTATTAGTCTAGGATTTGTCTTTTTAACCCTAGGTATTCTTTCAGGAGCAGTATGGGCTAATGAAGCATGGGGATCTTATTGGAATTGGGACCCAAAGGAAACATGGGCATTTATTACTTGGACCATATTCGCGATTTATTTACATATTAAAACAAATTTAAATTTTAAAAGTAAAAATTCGGCAATTGTGGCTTCTATAGGATTTCTTATAATTTGGATATGCTATTTTGGGGTCAATCTATTAGGAATAGGATTACATAGTTATGGTTCATTTCCATTAAAAAATTGAATTGAAGAAAGGACCTAACCTAACGAATACAGCCACAGGACAGGGTATATCACATATAAATATAAAAAAAGCAAGCCTCATCGAGAACCATTTCAATCAAGTAGTATAGTGATTCAAATGGTTCTCACAAACGTCAAACTATCCAATTGGAATGAAAACTATCTATAAAAAAAATTAGATAGGATAGTTTCTACCTTCTCAACTGATAGTGAGAGAACGAAATCGGGGTAAATTCCAATACCTATTACTGGTAGAAAGATAACGAGTGAAACAAATAACTCTCGCGGACCAGAATCAAAAAAAGAAGAGTTTGCACTATTCAGTAACTTATATCCATAGAAAATTTGGCGTAACATAGATAATAAATAAATAGGAGTTAATATCATTCCAATTGCCATGCCAAACGTAATTAAGACTTTTGACATTAAAAAAAAATTTTGACTGGTAATTATTCCAAAAAATACTATTAATTCGGCAAAAAAACCACTCATGCCCGGTAACGCAAGGGAAGCCATAGAAAAAGTACTAAAGAGCGTGAATATTTTTGGCATTGAAATGGCTATTCCGCCAATTTCGTCGAGATAAACAAGACGTATTCTATCATAACTCGTTCCTGCCAGGAAAAAAAGCGCAGCACCAATAAATCCATGAGAGACTATTTGTAAAATGGCTCCGTTGAATCCCGTTTCAGTTATAGAACTAATTCCTATAATTATGAAACCCATATGAGATACAGAAGAATATGCTATTCTTTTTTTTAAATTACGTTGCCCCGAAGATGCTGAAGCTGCATAGATTATTTGTATTGCGCCTATTATCATCAACCAAGGAGAAAATATAGAATGAGCGTGAGGTAATAATTCCATATTGATCCGAACCAATCCATATGCTCCCATTTTTAATAGGATTCCGGCTAAAAGCATACAAGTACTGTAATGTGCTTCTCCATGGGTATCTGGTAACCATGTATGTAGAGGTATAATCGGCAATTTTACAGCAAAAGCAATAAGAAATCCAATATAAAATATTAGTTCTAATCCCACAGGATACGACCGATTAGCTAACGTTTCCAAATTTAATGTTGGTTCATTAGAACCATATAACCCGACACCCAAAACTCCCATTAACAGAAAAATGGAACCCCCCGCAGTGTACAAAATAAACTTTGTAGCTGAGTAGAGACGTTTCTTTCCTCCCCACATGGATAAAAGTAGATAAACGGGAATTAATTCTAATTCCCACATTAGAAAAAAAAGTAAAAGGTCTCGAGAAGAAAATAACCCTATTTGACCGCTATACATTGCTAACATCAAGAAATGGAATAATCGTGAATCCCGAGTAACAGGCCAAGCCGCTAAAGTAGCTAAAGTCGTGATGAATCCTGTCAGTAAAACGGGCCCGATAGAAAGCCCGTCTATTCCCAATCTCCAGTGAAAATCAAAAAAGTTAATCCAGTTATAATCTTCGGCCAGTTGTATTAATGGATCATCTGGCTGGAAATGATAACAAAACACATAGGTTGTTAGTAGGAATTCTAATATACATATACACATAGTATACCATCTAATTACCTTATTACCCCTATGCGGGAGAAAGAAAATGAATGAACCCGCAAATATAGGGAAAACTACAATTAAGGTTAACCAAGGAAAATAATTCGTGGTAAAGACAAAATACACTTGGACTAAAAAACCCGTACTCGAATAAGAACAAAATACGATATATATATTTCATTTGCATTTCGAGCGCGGGTTTTTATCGGTAAAAAAAAATCGACTGGATTCAAGTGGAGTTTTCTGGAACGTATTAATAAGCTAGACCCATACTGCGAGTTGTTTCATGCCATAAATAAACTCGAACACTCAAAAAATCGGTTGGACAGGCGGATTCACATCTCTTACAACCAACACAATCCTCTGTTCTTGGGGCGGAAGCTATTTGTTGAGCTTTACATCCGTCCCACGGTATCATTTCTAAGACATCCGTGGGGCAGGCTCGGACACATTGAGTACATCCTATACATGTATCATAAATCTTTACTGAGTGTGACATTGGATCTATACCTTTTTTTGAATCTCATAAATTTTCGATCTAGTATAACTCTTATTGTATGTAAATGAATTACATATTCCAAGACCAGACGAATCGATGATTCACCAGAATTTGTTGAATCAACTTATTTCTGGGTCAGTTTAGAAAATAGGTATAAAATACTTTGATTTCTTCCATTTTTGAAGATTCTTCATACCTAGTAATATCGTTTGAATTTTTCTATAAAAATGATAGTAATACTACTTATTCAACAAATTCGATTGATTAATACGAGTTGATTTTCTGTTCCGAAAAATTGCCGAAACAATAGCTGGTCCAATAGCTGCTTCAGCGGCTGCAATCGCTATCACAAAAATGGAGAAAATGTTTCCTTTTAGTTGACGACTATCAAAAAAGTCAGAAAATGTTACGAAATTAAGATTAACTGCATTCAATATAAGTTCAAGACACATAAGAGCTCTAACTAAATTTCGGCTTGTGATTAATCCATAGATACCGATTGAAAATAAATAGGCACTCAAAACAAGTACATGTTCGAGCATCATTGAGCAACTCCTTATCAATCTTTATTTATTTCATTTCAATATGAACAAGAATTTCATTCACTCGAATCGAACAAATAAATCCATAGCAAAGAAGTATGTTAGTAATAGATTGACATTTATATTTTTTATTATACATCAATTCAAATAGAATAGAATTGAATGTATACGATAAAACAGAAGAAAGTTTGATTTGGAGTGTGCTTTTAGAGATTTTTTTTATTGACGGGCTACGGCAATTGCACCTATTAAAGCAACTAAAAGAATTATCGAAATGAGTTCAAATGGGAGAAAAAATTCTGTTGATAAATGAATTCCAATTTGTTGACTATTATTTATCAAGTCTTGTTCTATAATCTGGTTTAATTTTGTAGTCCAAATAATTCCATACCATGACGTATTTAGAATAGTAATAATTACGAAAACAAAAATACTGGTACAAACTAACAAAGTAATTCCGTCCCCAAGAGTCCAAAGCCGAAAATCTTTGTCATATTCTAACCCGTTGATGAACATTACAGCAAATATGATTAAAACATTTATAGCTCCTACGTAAATAAGGAGTTGTGCAGAAGCTACAAACTGAGAGTTTGCTAGAATATAGAATAAAGATATACAAACAAGAACCAATCCCAGTGAAAAGGCAGAAAAAATGGGATTGGTAAATAATATAACCCCTAGGCCTCCTAATATAAGACCTGATCCCAGAAAGACTAAAAGAAAATCATGTATTGGGCCGGGTAAATCCATTCGATGAAAAAAGATATAAAAAATCGGACTCTTTCATGATCTTATTGAACTGATCAGGAGAAGTTAAGTTGATTTATTTAGGACACATTCCTAGTTGAATGCAATTCTAATGGATGCGAATTTATGTCGGTACAGTTAGTAGAATAATCACATTCTTTATCTGAAAGGCTAGTTCGAATCTAGTTGAAATCATTCTATTATATTCAAAAAAAATTTCCAAAGAAATCTTCAGTTTTCATGAACCAATCAGATCAATAGTTTTTTTTCGTTTCCAAATAAAAACCTGTTAATACCCTTAGTAATAAAAATATAGGGTTCGTGAATCAATATCTTTCTTTTTTATTGAATTGAGGCCAATTCAATACAGTTCGAATTGTGTAATCGTCAATTATTGATATTGGTAAACGACCTAAAGAAATTTGATTATAATTTAATTCATGACGATCATACGTAGAAAGCTCATATTCTTCAGTCATTGATAAACAATTTGTTGGGCAATACTCAACGCAATTACCACAAAAAATACAGATTCCGAAATCAATACTGTAATTAAGTAACCATTTCTTTCGAATATCTGTTTCGAATTTCCAATCTACAACAGGTAGATCTATAGGACATACACGAACACATACCTCACAAGCAATGCATTTATCGAATTCAAAGTGAATTCGACCGCGAAAGCGCCCTGAGGTGAGCAATTTTTCATAGGGGTATTGAATAGTTACAGGTAAACGATTCGCATGCGATAAGGTAATAAAAAAACCTTGACCAATGTACCTAGCCGCTCGTACTGTTTGTTGACCATAATTAAGGAACCCAGTTACCATAGGGAACATATCCTAAATATCGCTAAAAAGTTGTCTGTTTCTTTCTCTTGTTTGGAACAAGTTATCAATCTAATTACTAGTGAATAAAAAAATATTCTATTTTGCTTATTTATATTATAGTGAAAAGAGTTGGGAAGAAGTTGTTAATAATAAATTACCTAAAGAAATAGGTAAAAGAAATTTCCATCCAAGATTTAATAGTTGGTCCATTCTCAGTCTAGGTAACGTCCATCTTGTTGTGATAGAAATGAACAAGAATAAAAAGGTTTTCGCTAGTGTAATGAAAATACCAATTGTTGTTCCAAAGACTCCATCCCTTGCATTTATTTCAAAAAGGTCAGGAACGAGTATGTACGGAATAGATAAATTCCAGCCTCCCAAGTAAAGAACTGTTACAAATAATGAAGAAACTAGTAGATTTAGATAGGAAGCAACATAAAATAAACCAAATTTAATACCCGAATATTCTGTTTGATAACCTGCTACTAATTCTTCCTCTGCTTCTGGTAAATCAAAAGGTAATCTTTCACATTCAGCTAGAGAAGAAATTATAAAAACGAGAAATCCTATAGGTTGACGCCACAAATTCCACCCCCAAAAACCATATTTGGATTGAGCCTCAACTATATCAACTGTACTTAAACTGTTAGATAATTCTAGTCGGTGATAAGATCACTGTTATCATCGCTATTACAGAACCGTACATGAGATTTTCGCCTCATACGGCTCCTCGAAGGTCCCACATAAATCTAAGGACTGCTTCGATATTCTTTAATGTTGATATTTTTGTAGGATAGATAGAGTCAAAAGTAATCAAAAGGTCCCGAATTAGACCAACGGAATTCTGTCTGCTATACTAAAGGGCTTCTGAATTGATCTCATCCTTTACTTTTTTTCTTAAGACTTAAAAAAAAAAAAATAAAGAGTCTTTTTTTTTGAAATATTAAGAGATATCTCACGTTATCCTTTTTGATTACGAAAAGAAATTAACTAACATGAAGTGTAGCTTTCTTAATACGGCTATAGGATAGCAAGAAGAATAAAAAATTTTGCAATTATATTCTTTCTATTTTTTCTTTCTTTTTTGTTTTAGTAAAAAAAGAAGTAAAGGATTACTTCGTTCCTGATAGTCATTCACTTTATCGGTGGATAGTAGCATACTCTGGATCGTATTCTGGGGAGTACTACTTGATCATTTCTACAAATTTAAAGCCCCAATTAGTATTTCGTTTATGTGGAATTTTTTCCAATAACTTATAAAATCTCTATTACTAACCCTTTGTGTACCTTGGTCTTCCTAACCATCCACTCAGTTTTGCTCAATCTAGTCGACAATTCGTGTCATGTATAGTAATACATACAAATGATAGCACGAGGTCCAACAAATGGATCTGTTTAACCCGCTTCAAGCCATGCTAACTAATCAACCAGTCTTGGGGTAAATAGTTTTTCTTTACTGCTTCTATTTAGTTATATTCACTTTGGCGTAATTCTTGTACCTAGGAAATGAGACTCAATCTTTTTACTGCGAATTTAGAAGCTGTTTTCTTTCACTCATCTAACTATCCGGTTTAGTTCATCAACTCGAAGGTTGAATAAAAAAGAAAGTTATCTATGTATTTTAGTTAATTCTTAGAAAACTCTCCAACAAAAAAAATTGTGGAAAATTTATGCTTCAACGAATCACACGTAGAGATATTGATAACACACATAGAGTTAATGGTATTTCATAACTAATCGATTGGGCCGCAGCCCGTAGACCGCCTAAAAAGGAATATTTATTATTTGATCCATATCCTGACATAAGAAGCCCAATGGGAGCAATACTTGAAATGGCGATCCATAAAAAAACACCATTACTGAGATCGACTAGAATAAGTCGATAACTAAAAGGAATTACTGAATAACTTAGTAGAATTGATATAACTGCTATGGAGGGTCCAATACTAAATAAACCCCTATCTCCTCTTGATGGAAGAAGGTTTTCTTTGAAAAGTAGTTTTGTTCCGTCGGCTAGAGCTTGAAGGATTCCTAAGGGGCCCGCATATTCCGGTCCAATGCGTTGTTGTATCCCTGCGGATATTTCTCTTTCTAACCACACAATTACTAGTACACCTAGTGTGATTCCCAAAATAAGAATAAAAATAGGTATAAGCATCCATATAGTCCCATAGACTTCTTTTAAGGATTCCAACATAGAAAAAGAATTGATAGCTTGTACTCCTGGTGTATCAATTATCATTTCAACGATCAATTTCTCCCATAATGATATCTATGCTACCTAGTATTGTCATAATATCAGCCAATTTCATTCTTTTAACTAACTGAGGAAGAATTTGCAAATTGATAAAACCCGGCGGGCGAATTTTCCATCTCCACGGAAAAACACTCTGATCTCCTATCAAATAAATTCCCAATTCGCCCTTTGGGGCCTCGATTCTTACATAAAGTTCTTGTCTCGATAACTCCGCAGTGGGCGATGGCTTTTTACTAATGAATCGATATTCAAAATTATTCCACTCAGGATCTCTTACTCTATTAAAGCGTCGGCTTTCCAAATTTTCATAGGGCCCCCCCGGAATTCCTTCTAGAGCTTGTTGAATAATTTTTACCGATTCCACCATTTCCCCAATTCGGATTAAATAACGAGCCAACGAATCCCCCTCCGTCTGCCATTGAACTTCCCAATCAAATTCTTCATAACATTCATAAGGATCCACTTTACGAAGATCCCATTCTATTCCGGAAGCCCGTAACATTGGTCCGGATAAACCCCAATTTAGTGCCTCTTCTCCGCTAATAAGGCCCACCCCTTCAACGCGTTCCAAAAAAATAGGATTTCGCGTAATAAGCTTTTGATATTCAGCAATTGCTGTTAAAAAATACTCGCAGAAATCCAAAGATTTATCTATCCAGCCATAAGGTAGATCGGCAGCGACTCCTCCGATACGAAAAAAATTATGCATCATTCTCATACCAGTGGCAGCTTCAAATAGATCATATATCAATTCTCTTTCTCTGAAAATGTAGAAGAATGGGGTTTGTGCGCCAATATCCGCCATAAAAGGTCCAAGCCATAACAAATGAGAAGCTATACGACTTAACTCCAACATAATAACTCGGATATAGCTAGCCCGTTTAGGTACTTGAATATTTCCTAATTGTTCCGGTGCATTTATAGTTATTGCTTCTGTGAACATAGTAGCTAAATAATCCAAACGTGTTACATAAGGCAAGTATTGTATAATTGTTCGATTTTCCGCAATTTTTTCCATCCCTCTGTGCAAATAACCCAATACCGGTTCACAGTCAATAACATCTTCACCATCTAAAGTAACAATGAGTCGAAGAACGCCATGCATTGATGGGTGTTGAGGCCCCATATTTACTACCATTAGATCTTTTCTTGTAACTGGTCCAGTCATAAGTTTTTTCCGTATTTCGTAATTGCTGAAAACTAAAAGACGTTCATCAAATTTGATTGAAGACCGAATAAATCAAAGACAATAATTATTCAAATTAACGTTTTTTTATCTCTCGAATATTCAATTGACTAATTAATTCTTTATAACGTATTCTATTTTTTTTTGAAAAATAAACCAAAAGGCGTTGACGTTTTCCCAAAATCTTCCGTAGGCCTCTCTGAGATGAATAGTCTTTTTTGTGTAATTCCAAATGCGAACTAAGTCTTAGTATCTTATTGGTGAAAGAAAATACTTGAAATTCAACAGACCCTTTCTTTTCTTCTGTTGAAATAACGGATATAAATGCATTTTTTGGCATAACTATAGAAATCTATATAAATATCTATCTTCGCTTCGGTCAATTTTTTTATTAATTTACTATTTTTATTTTACGAATATTAATTTTACTGATCAGTAATAATAATGCGAGGTATTTTGATCTGGTATACACAATAATCAATCCGAATTTCCTTATTGATTCATTTTATGATCTAATTGATACGTCATTGAATTAGTATTCATGTATCAAAAAAAGATGTAAGACAAGGCATGTGCGCAGCTAGTTATCCACCCGATATATATATGGTAGGGGGTATATAAGACAATTGTATCATCAATCAATTTTCAATCGTGGATACATACGTATCCTTAACATACTGAAACGACTCCCATTATTAGTATCAAACCAATAGCGATTCATACAAGCTAAATCTTCTAATCGATAATTGGGCCAAAGAAAGAATTGAATTAATTTCATTTTATCTCTATCAAGATCTTTGCTTTCATCCAAAAATTGAACACAGGTTTTTACCTTGTTCCCATTGCAAAATACTGGATTTTTATCCACACAATTACTATTCCTTGAATTGAAACAACTTAGAATTCTCAATTCTCTACGCCGTCTAGACGATAAAATATTTTCAGGAACAAGAAAATCATGATGTCTTGCAAGCGATTCCTCAAAATGATTCTTATCCATATTTTCTCTGTATCTTCTTTGATTATTTTTTTGTTTAATCTCATGAACCAAAGAAATCCTTATGGTTTGATACATAATAAATTCTACATTATGTTTTACAGGTATACGAACGGGTTCGATAATAAATATTCCCTCTTTTAGGATTTTTGAAAGATTCAAATCCCGGATTAGCATTGGATCCAGAGTTAACTCCTCCTTCTTAATAAAGCCGAAACCAAACTTTGTTGTCATTCTGCTTTCCTTTTCCCATTCAAGTACGGACATCGCATAATCGAATAATTCCAAAGTCAAAGGACTCAGCAGCCATTTCAATTGCAAAGCAAAAGATCCTTTCATGAACGCATTTAAGTCTATTTCCCAAGTCCAAATGCTTTTGGATTTCTTTTTCGTTCTACCCATTTTCATATCTGATTTCGTATAAAGTTCTTCCATATATTTTTGTTGGTTTGAGAGAACAGATTCAGGGTTCCCTCGGTTTTGGGCATCTGATGTGAGATCTCTTTGACCTATGGTTTTTTTTTCTTTTTCATTTGATCGTATAAGATCCCCCCCTTTTTTTTTAGTGAGATTTTTCTTTTGACTAACATCTTCATTAAAATGAAAAATAAGTGAATGAATTGGTATAAACCCCGGTTTCATTTTATAGACATGAAAAAATAACTCAAATTGTGGGAATAACCAAGGTATCGGCTTCGATACAGGACGATTGAGTCTTTCTTCATTCATTCCCATCCAATCAAAAAAAGAAAAGAAACCCTTTTGATTGGATGGGTTGATTTCTTTATATTTATTAATTTTGAGATAAAAAAGACCTTTCGTATCAAAATATTTTCTATCTGGATTTTTTATATACATAAAATAATCTTTTCTTATAAAATTAGTAATAGGGATACTCGCCCCCATATCAACTAATTTCGATTTATGTATGTTGTAATTATATGAGTCCGTCTTATCTTCATAATAAATCGATTGATATGCTAAAAGATCATATCTATACATTTTTCGAAAATGATCGTTTTTATTTAGAAATAACGAAACCTTTTCCTCTCTTTCAGATTCATCTGAATCCCGTTTGATTAAATTTTGATTTTCAACCCTCCAATGTTGATTGACTATATTTCGCCATTTTTGCGGTACTAATTTAGACCATTTTAGCTCAGATAAATCGTATGGATAATGACTCTTTAACCAATTTTTCCATTGATTCATTCCAGAATTCTGAAGGTTCTTATGCTTTAATTCGGAAGAAATTATTCCTTGTCTTCGAAAATAATCTTTTATTTCATTCTTCAGAAATAAAGATGCTCCGTCATATTGAAGGACAGATCTTAACTTATACAAGTTAATAACCTGGGTTTGTGATAATTTGTAAAATACATAGGCCTGTGACACGAGGGATAATTTAAAAGAAACCCCCGACTTCGTCTGAATCTTATGACGAATACGAGAAGGTGAAAGTTTTTTTTGTATAGTTGAAATACGCTCAATTATCTTTTTCTCTTTTGTATCAAAATTTTTTTTTTTTTTGAATTTACGAAAAAGTTTTATAATGATCATGGGCCTATAAAGACTATTAGTAAGACGATTAATGATATATGGAAAGCTCTCTAGAAGGATATCCGTGTATATCCTTTCCACGATCCATTTTAAAAAATAATGTGATTTACGGATTAATCGAGCATTTCTTCTTTTTAATATCTGAAAAATATTTTTTAGTGATGCTAATTTTTGAGCACCATAACTTGTTTTGTTAGGACTAATATTTCTCTTTAGAGTTCGAAATCCATTTTTCTTGTCTTTTGTAATTCTTTCTATTTTATTTCTGATTGTGCTTGTTCTATCAGTCAGATCTTTCATTTTTTTTTCTGTCAGTGAATAATTTGTCCAATCCATAGATCGGGTTTGAATGGATGATTCATGAATCATCTGATGATTGATTATAGAATCTTTTTTTATTTCACTCGAATCCTCTCTCAATTTTTTGGGTTCTTTTTGGACCTTTAGAAACAAGAATTTTGTTCTTTCTTTGAAACTTTTTAGACCTCGAAAACTCCACTTTCTAATTGCTTTTTGGAGTTTTTTCAAAAGGGGTCCAAAATAATAACAAAACAAAATACCAAGTCCTACGAGAGGAGAACCAAAAGGACGGTCAGTTTCCAGTCCCCAAATCGTTAAAAAAGCAGCAGGACTTTCCTGCTTTGTATTTGGATCCCTACGAGAAGGTCGTATCTTAGATCGGTGCCGAGGTTTCAGGCGGAAAGGAAATCGTATCATTATTTGTATACCCTCTGTGGCCCATTTTGTAGGAAAAATTCCGTTTCTTCTTGGTTCTAGTACTGGCATACCATTATAGGTGCATATAACATACACTTCTCTATTTATCTCCCTTATATCCTGCTCCCACTCGGACTCTTGGCGTAATAAGAAACGGACAATATTTTTAGCTAGTATCAACGAAGGTAATACAATAGATTGTCTAAGCCTCGACTGAATTAGTAAAATTAAAGCTCTTATTCCATGAGCATAAATAAGGATATCATAGAGGTCTGATATTCTGTCTCGTGTCCTTTCTATTCGTTCCATTTCCGTCTGCCCGTCCCGCCCCTTTTCCATTTCATTGACTTCTTTTTGAATTTCTTCGTAGCTTTTGTTTTCCTCCATGTACATTTTTTTTTGTTTTTTCAACTTCTTTATTCTTTTTGCTACGCTTCCTTTTATACCCTTTCTAAAAATGTCTTGTATTAGGTCGGAAATCTCAATTACTGATAATATGAATGGTTCGAAAAGAACATCCCAAGAAAATCCTACTCTGTCGAAAAAAAGTGGGGAATACGGATATAAGGGAAACATTTTCCCCGTAAGGGTTTTACGTCTTTGAACACGCATAGAACCTGTGATTATGTCTCGACGAAAATCCGCTGCATAGGGATAATCTATCATATACACTTCTTCTATTTCATCAGGCTTCGTCCTAGTTTTGTCGGCATTCTCTGCCTCCTCCGGACCCTGCGTAAAAAGAACTATACGTTTCGCCTTCCTCGAGCGAATTTGATGATCTACTACCCACTCTTCCCCCTCTTCCGTTGTTGCAGTTTTTCCGAGTTGTTCTACCTCTCTGAATAATTTGTATGACCATTGGGGGACTTTTTTATTTATTCCAATCGATTTTTTTCGAGTTGTTTTTTCCATGGGAGGAATTATGGCTGTATCGCATATTGTTTGAATGATGGGATCAATTATGACTCTTTCGATTAAAAATTTTAAAACTTTTTCTGGATCTTCTGAATCAATTCGTCTTTGTTCCGGAAATAAAGAAATTCCTTTCAAATTTGATGTTGATTCTTCAGCAAATTCATCGATTAAAAGACTCAATTCTCTTGCTAATGATTTTTTATCCAATGTATATATTTTTTGTCCCAATTTCTCTTCCAATTTCTGGTCCAATTTCTCTTCCAATGTAGCTATTTTCCCTTCCAATTTCTGGTACAACTCTTCCAAATTATGAACATTAAGTTCCTTACCCTTAAAAAGAAGGATACTATGAACTTTATTGAGTTTATTTATAAAATTTGTCTCTATCGAATTTTTGACTGAAGGTTCATTTAGGATTGAAGGTAAAAAAAAATTTTTAATTATTCCACGATAGGATCCGTTTAAGAGAGGATCATATATTTTAGGCAAGTATTCTTCTTTAGTTTTATTATTATTGCATACTCGAGTCTTTTTTTCGAGTACATCCAGATAAGGAGATTCTCTGTCTAGGGCTTCAATTCTATCTCTAAACTCGTTCCTTAGGCTCCTCCATTTTTTTTCATTGGTATAAATCCAACAATAATAATTATGCAGTTCATCATAGAAGAATTTATCCAGTTCATCACAGACGAATTTTTTTGTTGTAAAAAAATAAAAATACATTTTTTGTCGTAGCATTTCAAAAAAAGCGGATAAACTGGATGGATATGT